AAAACGGTGATCTCATTATTGCCGATTCTAGCAAAACCGCCCATCAGAGCTATCGTGAACCATTGGTCGTTAAAGCGTATTCTCAAAATACCTAGATCTAGAGTTGTGGCAATATACGCGTGGTTTGGTAATACCCCAATTTGTCCACTATTAGTAGGTAAAATGATTTCTTTCACTTCTGAATCCCAAAGAATTCGATTAGGGGTAAGTACACAAAGATTTAAGGTCATTTCTTCAAATTACTCTCCTTTTCTAACTTCGTAGCCTTCGCAGTAGCTTCATCAATGTTACCTACCAAATAAAAGGCCTGCTCGGGAAGACCATCCAATTCTCCGGAAAGAATCAAATGAAACCCTCTAATTGTTTCTGCCAGACCAACATATTTACCCGTAGAACCTGTAAAGACTTCCGCTACAAAAAAGGGTTGTGATAAGAAACGCTCAATTTTTCGTGCTCTTGCTACGGTTAAGCGATCCTCTTCGGATAATTCGTCCAACCCAAGGATAGCTATAATGTCCTGAAGTTCTTTGTAACGCTGTAAAGTTTGCTTAACTCTTTGCGCAATTTCATAATGTTCATCGCCGACGATCCGAGGTTGAAGCATAGTTGACGTTGAGTCTAAGGGATCTACTGCTGGATAGATACCTTTGGCAGCTAATCCTCTTGATAGTACGGTAGTAGCATCTAAATGTGCAAATGTCGTGGCAGGAGCAGGATCGGTCAAATCGTCCGCAGGTACATAAACTGCTTGAATAGAAGTGATGGACCCCTTTTTTGTAGAAGTAATTCTTTCTTGTAAAGAACCCATTTCGGTACTAAGGGTGGGTTGATAACCCACAGCGGAAGGCATTCTACCCAATAAGGCAGATACTTCGGATCCTGCTTGGACGAAACGAAAGATATTGTCGATAAATAAAAGGACGTCTTGTTTATTAACATCGCGGAAATATTCCGCCATAGTTAGGGCAGTCAAACCAACCCTCATACGAGCTCCCGGCGGTTCATTCATCTGCCCGTAGACTAGAGCTACTTTTGATTCCGCAACCTTTTGTTCATTAATTACGCCAGACTCTTTCATTTCCATGTAAAGATCATTTCCTTCACGAGTACGCTCACCTACTCCGGCAAATACGGATACACCTCCGTGAGCTTTGGCAATGTTATTGATCAATTCCATAATGAGTACTGTTTTACCCACTCCAGCCCCCCCGAATAATCCGATTTTTCCTCCACGGCGATAAGGGGCTAAAAGATCCACTACTTTAATTCCTGTTTCAAAAATAGATAATTTTGTATCTAACTCAATAAAAGCAGGCGCAGATTTATGAATAGGGGATGTTGTCCGAGTATCTACAGGGCCTAAATTATCAACAGGCTCTCCCAGTACGTTGAAAATTCGTCCTAGAGTCGCTCCACCGACTGGAACACTCAGAGGAGCTCCCGTGTCAATCACTTCCATTCCTCTCATTAGACCATCTGTAGCACTCATAGCTACAGCTCTAACTCGATTATTTCCTAATAATTGTTGTACCTCGCAGGTCACATCAATTTGTTGACCGACAGTATCTCGACCCTGAACTACTAGCGCGTTATAAATATAGGGCATCTTGCCCCGGGGAAAGGCTACATCCAATACCGGACCAATGATTTGGACGATACGCCCCAGCTTCTTTTTTTGAAGCGTGGAATCCCCAGGACTAGAAGCAGTAGGGTTGAGTCTCATAAAAATAGAATAAGAAAAAAAAACGTGAAATATGCCGCAATTTTTTGCGAAAAGTCCATTGAAATTATCGAATCCAAAAGAAATGTTTGATAGCAAGGTGATCGGTTAATTCAATAAAAAATGGAATGGGAGCTAGTTCTCCATTCCCCCGGTAACATCCAACCGAATCCAATGAATTGGTTATTCTTATTGATTCAATTTCAATTGAATCAGTGAATTTGCAAGTTCAATCAACCCGTTTTCAAAAGATCAAACGGATACAGAACAATCTTGATAAAGTCTTTCATCTGTCTATCATTATAGAAAATAACATCCATATTCTTTATGGAATTGGAACCTGAACTTTCTTTCCCATTCAGTCTTTCTATCTCATTGGCCCATATCAAATGATACATAACCTATTCCTTTTTATAACTATATCTACCCTTTCGTAAACGAATTTCGCATATTTTGACATCTAGGATTTACGTATACAACATAGATCACTGTCAAGTAAGAATTCATGAATTCTTTTGATATTTCTATTCAAAAAAAGGTAAGGAAAAGGAATTAGAAACTTTCAAAAAAAGGATTGGGTTGCGCCATACATAGGAAAGAGTATACAATACTGATAATGATGTATTTGGTGAATCAAATCAAAAACCACGGTCTAATAGGGAACGTTTTTGATTAGTGGATAATAGTTAGTTGAGAGTTTTGTGAAAGATTCCTGCGAAACGGCTCATTAACTCCTAATTCCTGCCGAGTAGACCGTGCTTTGTTGTTGCGAGAATTCTT